CATTTCTAGTTACATTTGTGGTGAAAGTGGAACTAGTAGTGAAAACAAGAATGCCAGTATAATAACTAGCACGAATGGTAGTGATTTAACTTCAAGTTCTAATGATCTCGAGGTAACTCAAAAATACAGGCATTTGTGGGTTCAATGCGAAAATTGTTATGGATTAAATTATAAGAAATTTTTTAAGCCAAAAATGTATATTTGTGAACAATGTGGATATCATTTGAAAATGAGTAGTTCAGATAGAATCGAGCTTTCGATTGATGCAGGTACTTGGGATCCTTTGGATGAAGACATGGTCTCTCTTGATCCCATTGAATTTCATTCAGAGGAGGAACCTTATAAAGAGCGCATTGATTCTTATCAAAGAAAGACAGGATTAACTGAGGCTGTTCAAACAGGCACAGGTCAACTAAACGGTATTCCTATAGCAATTGGGGTTATGGATTTTCAGTTTATGGGGGGTAGTATGGGATCCGTAGTAGGCGAGAAAATCACCCGGTTGGTCGAGTATGCTACCAATAAATTTCTACCTCTTATTCTAGTATGTGCTTCCGGAGGCGCACGGATGCAAGAAGGAAGTTTGAGTTTGATGCAAATGGCTAAAATATCTTCGGCTTTATATGATTATCAATCAAATAAAAAGTTATTCTATATATCAATCCTTACATCTCCTACTACTGGTGGGGTGACGGCTAGTTTTGGTATGTTGGGGGATATCATTATTGCTGAACCCAATGCCTACATTGCATTTGCGGGTAAACGGGTAATTGAACAAACATTGAATAAGACAGTACCTGAAGGTTCACAAGCGGCTGAATATTTATTCCATAAGGGCTTATTCGATACAATCGTACCACGTAATCTTTTAAAAGGCGTTCTGAATGAGTTATTTCAGCTCCACGCTTTCTGTCCTTCGAATAAAAATGGAATCAAGTAGACCTTTAAGGTCAATTATTTTTTTGTGGCGAACAAGCTGTTAGTTTATCAGACATATATTCCATGTAGAAAAATTAAATTAATAAGTACATTTTTTAGTTCTACATTCCTTGCACTTATTATATACTCATTTATAGTATAATTATATACGACTTAAAATTAATAACGAATTTTAAAATAGATTTTAAAATATATAATATTAAGAATAACAGGTACAAATATTAAACCGAGGTACCCATTCTATGACAACTCTCAATTTACCATCTATTTTTGTGCCTTTAGTGGGTCTAGTATTTCCGGCAATTGCAATGGCTTCTTTATCTCTTCATGTTCAAAGAAACAAGATTTTTTAAACCCGATGCGACCCAATCTCAGCCATTTTTTTCAAGACGTAGATTAGACATGGATCATAAAATGTATATCCATTTAGTAGAATATCGTATAAGATGTGCCTTCTTCCGAACATGAATTAAATGTAAATGAAAGAGCTCTTATGCATGTGGACTATGTTATATGTTTAAAATAATTATAGCTATTTAAAAATAGATCAGGATCCGCAGATCTCTGAAATGTAAAGTCAATGAAATGCATGTCACTATCTCTATCTATAGGAGATCATATAAAGGGGATACTAGTATTTTACATCTAGCCAATTCGATGAATTATGCCTAAAGGTTCCCATCAGAATAGTGCTAGTTGATGAGAGTTACTTCGAAAAAAAGAGTAAAGTCAAATTTTTTTGGGGGTTATTCTCTCAATTTCAATAAAATGCAACCGGATCTAGTATGAGTTGGCGATCAGAACATATATGGATAGAACTTATAACGGGGTCTCGAAAAACAAGTAATTTCTGCTGGGCCTTTATCCTTTTTTTAGGTTCATTAGGATTCTTGTTGGTTGGAACGTCCAGTTATCTTGGTAGGAATTTGATATCTTTATTTCCGTCTCAGCAAATCATTTTTTTTCCACAAGGGCTCGTCATGTCTTTCTATGGCATCGCAGGTCTCTTTATTAGTTCCTATTTGTGGTGCACAATCTCCTGGAATGTAGGTAGTGGTTATGATCGATTCGATAGAAAGGAAGGAATTGTGTGTATTTTTCGTTGGGGATTTCCTGGAAAAAATCGTCGCATCTTCCTTCGATTCCTTATGAAAGATGTTCAGTCCATCAGAATAGAAGTTAAAGAGGGTATTTATGCCCGGCGTGTCCTTTATATGGACATCCGAGGCCAGGGAGCTATTCCCTTGACTCGTACTGATGAGAATTTGACTCCACGAGAAATTGAACAAAAAGCTGCGGAATTAGCCTATTTCTTGCGTGTACCGATTGAAGTATTTTGAAATGAACTGAAAATTATTTCTCATCAGGAGGTAAGAAATAAAAAAAATAATAGCGGCATCTCCTATATCACACTATCCCATTTCGGGATTAGGTCCAATTTTTTTTTTTTATTTCTTCATTCGAATTTGAGACGGACTCTTATTCTATTTGGATATTCTTTATATATTCAAGGACTAACCATAACCAATACATCACAAATAAAAAACAGTGAATAGATTCAAAGGAAAGATACCTTGTAATAGAACTCATTGCTTGATAGAAATATTGGATCGCATAGAGTTTACAAACGAGGTGGGTTCATTAAGAATTCACAGATGAAAAAAATGGAAAAAAAGAAAGCATTCATTCCCCTTCTATATCTTGCATCTATAGTATTTTTGCCTGGGTGTATCTCTCTTTTATTTCATAAAAGTCTAGAATCCTGGGTTACTAATTGGTGGAATACTAGGCAACCCGAAACTTTCTTTAATATCATTCAAGAAAATAGTATTCTAGAACAATTCATAGAATTTGAGGAACTCTTCCTGTTGAACGAAATGATAAAGGAATATCCGGAGCCACATCTACAAAAGCTTAGTATAGGAATACACAAAGAAACAATCCAATTGATCAAGATGCACAATGAAGATCGTATCCATATGATTTTACACTTCTCGACAAATATAATATGTTTCATTATTCTAAGCGGTTATTCTATTCTGGGTAATGAAGAACTTGTTATTCTTAACTCTTGGGTTCAGGAATTCTTATATAACGTAAGCGACACGATCAAAGCTTTTTGTATTCTTTTATTAACGGATTTGTGTATTGGATTCCATTCGCCCCATGGTTGGGAACTAATGCTTAGCTCTATCTACAAAGATTTTGGATTTGCTCATAACGATCAAATAATATCTGGTCTTGTTTCCACTTTTCCAGTCATTTTAGATACAATTTTCAAATATTGGATCTTCCATTATTTAAATCGTGTATCTCCATCACTTGTAGTGATTTATCATTCAATGAATGACTGAAAAATGATCCACTGATATTAATTATTAATCCGATTATAATGTTTGGTACTTTGTACATAAAGAAAGCGTTCAAAAAAGTACTTACTCTTTCTATTTCTCCAGAGGATTTCTCTTATATTTGAGTAAACTTATTTCCGTACATAGCAGAATCGTGGATAGGGAACTATACTAGCAACCTACCTAATTTATTGTAGAAATTTTGGGCTCAATGATTGGACCATGCAAACTAGAAATACCTTTTCTTGGACAAAGGAACAGATTACTCGATTCATTTCCGTATCGCTCATGATATATATAATAACTCGGACATACATTTCAAATGCATATCCCATTTTTGCACAACAGGGTTATGAAAATCCAAGAGAAGCGACTGGGCGTATTGTATGTGCCAATTGCCATTTAGCTAATAAGCCCGTGGATATTGAGGTTCCCCAAACGGTACTCCCCGATACTGTATTTGAAGCAGTTGTTCGAATTCCGTATGATATGCAACTAAAACAAGTTCTTGCTAATGGTAAAAAGGGTGGTTTGAATGTGGGGGCTGTTCTTATTTTACCCGAGGGATTTGAATTAGCTCCTCCCGACCGTATTTCTCCCGAGATGAAAGAAAGGATAGGCAATCTGTCTTTTCAGAGCTATCGCCCCACAAAAAAAAATATTATTGTGATAGGTCCTGTTCCTGGTCAGAAATATAGTGAAATAACCTTTCCTATTCTTTCTCCCGACCCCGCTAGTAAAAAGGATGTTCACTTCTTAAAATATCCCATATATGTAGGCGGGAACAGGGGACGGGGACAGATTTATCCCGACGGAAGCAAGAGTAATAATACAGTTTATAATGCTACAGCAGCAGGTATAGTAAACAAAATTATACGAAAAGAAAAGGGGGGATACGAAATAACCATAGTGGATCCATCGGATGGACGTCAAGTGGTTGATATTATCCCTCCAGGGCCAGAACTTCTTGTTTCAGAGGGTGAATCTATCAAACTTGATCAACCATTAACAAGTAATCCTAATGTGGGTGGATTTAGTCAGGGAGATGCAGAAATAGTACTTCAAGACCCATTACGTGTCCAAGGACTTTTGTTCTTCTTGGCATCTGTTATTTTGGCACAAATCTTTTTGGTTCTTAAAAAGAAACAGTTTGAGAAGGTTCAATTATCTGAAATGAATTTCTAGATCCGAAAATTTTTCAACATCAAGTTAGTAAAAAGAACCGTATTTTTTTCGGGGCATTATTAGTCTTCCTAGTCTTGGACACAAGAAAGGGATGTAGAAAATTCCCCTTCTTGTGTCCAAATAATAATGAGTCTTCATACCAGTTTCTCAAAGATTCCTATCCTTAGTTTCTATTTTTTCAGGTTTCTCATAATTTTTTTGGTACTTAGTACTTTATGTATAATGTATAAGAAAGTAGTGGGCAAACAAAAAAGAGAGGTCATTTTAGATTTTATAGAACTTAGTCAATGAACTTAGAAAGATAGATACTACCTAGGCCAGATGGTCGGAATTACCCAATTAAGTTCATTTTTCAAAACATCATCAGAAAAAACAAATGGGGTTTTAGGAAACATTGGAAAGGAAAAGGGGATCCATTTGTTTTGTCAATTATCTGAATAAAAGGTTTTGATTATTAAGAACTCACCAGGATCGTTCCCTTCGAATCAGACAAAGAAAGAAGGGGACTGGTGAGTTCTTACGCTT